CCGGGGGAGGTTCTATCAGACAACAATTAGCCAATCTAGATTTACGAATTATTATAGACTATTCATTGGTAGAATGGAAAGAATTGGAGGAAGAGGAACCCACAGGGAATGAATGGGAAGATCGAAAAGTTGGAAGAAGAAAAGATTTTTTGCTTAGACGCATGGAATTGGCTAAGCATTTTATTCGAACAAATATAGAACCAAAATGGATGGTTTTGTGTCTATTACCAGTTCTTCCTCCTGAGTTGAGACCAATCTATCATATAGATGAGGATAAACTAGTGACCTCGGATATTAATGAAATCTATAGAAGAATTATCTATCGGAATAATACTCTTACAGATCTATTAACAACAAGTATAGCTACGCCAGAAGAATTAATAATATCTCAGGAAAAATTGCTACAAGAAGCCGTGGATGCACTTCTTGATAATGGAATCTGCGGACAACCAATGAGGGATGATCATAATAGAGTTTACAAGTCACTTTCAGATGTAATTGAAGGCAAAGAAGGAAGAGTTCGCGAGACTCTGCTTGGTAAACGGGTCGATTATTCAGGGCGGTCCGTGATTGTCGTGGGCCCTTCACTTTCATTACATCGATGTGGATTGCCTCGCGAAATAGCAATAGAACTTTTCCAGGCATTTGTAATTCGTGACCTAATTAGAAAACATCTTGCTTCGAACATAGGAGTTGCTAAGAGTCAAATTCGGAAAAAAAAACCGATTGTATGGGAAATACTTCAGGAAATTCTGGATGACCATCCTGTATTGCTGAATAGAGCGCCTACTCTGCATAGATTAGGCATACAGGCATTCCTCCCCGTTTTAGTGGAAGGGCGCGCTATTTGTTTACATCCATTAGTTTGTAAGGGCTTCAATGCAGACTTTGACGGGGATCAAATGGCTGTTCATGTGCCTTTATCTTTGGAGGCTCAAGCAGAGGCGCGTTTACTTATGTTTTCTCATATGAATCTTTTGTCTCCAACTATTGGGGATCCGATTTCGGCACCAACTCAAGATATGCTTAGTGGACTCTATGTCTTAACGAGTGGAAATCGTCGGGGTATTTGTGTAAATAGGTATAATCCATGTAATCGTAGAAACTATCAAAATGAAGATAATAACTATAAGTATACAAAAAAAAAAGAACCCTTTTTTTGTAATCCCTATGATGCAATTGGAGCTTATCGGCAAAAACGAATCAATTTAGGTAGTCCTTTGTGGCTGCGGTGGCGACTAGATCAACGCGTTATTGCTGCAAGAGAAGCTCCCATCGAAATTCACTATGAATCTGTGGGGACCTATTATGAGATTTATGGACACTATCTAATAGTACGAAGTATAAAAAAAGAAATTCTTTATATATATATTCGAACCACTCTTGGTCATATTTCCCTTTATCGAGAAATAGAAGAAGCCATACAGGGGTTTTGGCAGGGCTGTTGTAATTCTATGCTACCAACGGGAATTCGAGTCTCTCCGGGTTAACTAGAACCATAAGTGCAGAATTTCTACGTGAATCAAGATCTAGAAAAGGAAGTTTTCCAATCACTGACTCAAGCCCATTGTCAAATTCTACTCAGCGCAATATGGAGGTACTGATGGCAGAACGGCCCACTCAGGTCTTTCACAATAAAGTGATAGACGGAACTGCCATGAAACGGCTTATTAGTCGATTTATTGATCACTATGGAATAGGATATACATCACATATCCTGGATCAAGTAAAGACTCTGGGTTTCCGACAAGCTACCGCCGCATCCATTTCATTAGGAATTGATGATCTTTTAACAATACCTTCTAAAAGATGGCTAGTTCAAGACGCTGAACAACAAAGTTTTATTTTGGAAAAACACCATCATTATGGGAATGTACACGCGGTAGAAAAATTACGTCAATCGATCGAAATATGGTATGCCACAAGTGAATATTTGCGACAAGAAATGAATCCTAATTTTCGGATGACCGATCCTTTTAATCCAGTCCATATAATGTCTTTTTCGGGAGCCAGAGGAAATGCATCTCAGGTACATCAATTAGTAGGTATGAGAGGATTAATGTCGGATCCCCAAGGGCAAATGATTGATTTACCCATTCAAAGCAATTTACGCGAAGGACTGTCTTTAACAGAATACATTATTTCTTGCTACGGAGCCCGTAAAGGGGTTGTGGATACCGCTATCCGAACATCAGATGCAGGATATCTCACGCGCAGACTTGTTGAAGTAGTTCAACACATTGTTGTACGTCGAACAGATTGTGGCACCGTTCGAGGTATTTCTGTAAGTCCTCGAAATGGAATGATGGCGGACAGGATTTTTATCCAAACATTAATTGGCCGTGTATTAGCAGATGATATATATATAGGTTCGCGATGTATTGCTACTAGAAATCAAGATATTGGGGTTGGACTTGTCAGTAGATTCATAACTTTTAGAGCACAACCAATCTCTATTCGAACCCCCTTTACTTGTAGGAGTACATCTTGGATTTGTCAATTATGTTATGGCCGGAGTCCAGCTCATGACGACCTGGTCGAATTGGGAGAAGCCGTAGGTATTATTGCAGGTCAATCTATTGGAGAACCGGGCACTCAATTAACATTAAGAACTTTTCATACCGGCGGAGTATTTACAGGGGGTACTGCAGAACATGTGCGAGCCCCTTCTAATGGAAAAATAAAATTCAACGAGGATTTGGTTCATCCGACGCGTACACGTCATGGACATCCTGCTTTTCTATGTTCTAGAGACTTGTATGTAACTATTGAGAGTGAAGATATTATACACAATGTGTGTATTCCGCCCAAAAGTTTTCTTTTAGTTCAAAACGATCAATATGTAGAATCAGAACAAGTGATTGCTGAGATTCGCGCGAGAACATCCACTTTGAATTTGAAAGAGAAGGTTCGAAAACATATTTATTCTGACTCAGAAGGCGAAATGCACTGGAATACTGATGTGTACCATGCACCTGAATTTACATATGGTAATATTCATCTCTTACCAAAAACAAGTCATTTATGGATATTATTAGGGGAGCCCTGGAGATACAGTCTAGGCCCTTGTTCGATCCACAAGGATCAAGATCAAATGAACGCTTATTCTCTTTCTGTCAAGCCAAGATATATTGCTAACCCCTCAGTAACTAATAATCAAGTGAGACACAAATTTTTTAGTTCGTATTTTTCTGGTAAAAATCAAAAAGGAGATAGGATTCCTGATTATTCAGAACTGAATCGAATGACATGTACGGGTCGTTGTAATCTCAGATATCCGGCCATTCTCGACGGTAATTCTGATTTATTGGCAAAGAGGCGAAGAAATAGATTCATCATCCCACTCGAATCGATTCAAGAAGGCGAGAACCAACTAATACCTTCTTCAGGTATCTCAATGGAAATCCCCATAAATGGTATTCTCCGTAGAAATAGTATTCTTGCTTATTTCGATGATCCTCGATATATAAGAAAGAGCTCGGGACTTACTAAATATGAGACTAGAGAACTAAATTCAATCGTCAACGAAGAGGATTTGATTGAGTATCGAGGAGTCAAGGTATTTTGGCCAAAATACCAAAAGGAAGTAAATCCATTTTTTTTTATTCCCGTGGAAGTCCACATTTTGGCCGAATCTTCTTCCATAATGGTACGGCACAATAGTATTATTGGGGCAGATACACAAATCACTTTCAATAGAAGAAGTCGGGTAGGCGGATTGGTCCGAGTGAAGAAAAAAGCAGAAAAAATAAAACTGATAATCTTTTCTGGAGATATCCATTTTCCTGGAAAGACAAATAAGGCATTCCGATTGATACCGCCAGGAGGGGGAAAACCAAATTCCAAAGAATACAAAAAATTGAAAAATTGGCTCTATATCCAACGAATGAAACTTTCCAGGTATGAAAAAAAGTATTTTGTTTTGGTTCAACCTGTAGTCCCATATAAAAAAACGGATGGTATAAATTTAGGAAGACTTTTCCCGCCGGATCTCTTGCAGGAAAGTGATAATCTACAACTTCGAGTTGTCAATTATATCCTTTATTACGACCCAATTCTTGAAATTTGGGACACAAGTATTCAATTAGTTCGGACTTCTTTAGTGTTGAATTGGGACCAAGACAAAAAAATCGAAAAGGCCTGTGCTTCCTTTGTTGAAATAAGGACAAATGGTTTGCTTAGATATTTTCTAAGAATCGACTTAGCTAAGTCACCTATTTCTTATACCGGAAAAAGGAACGATCTGTCGGGTTCAGGATTGATCTCTGAGAATGGATCAGATCGCGCTAATGTCAATCCATTTTCTTCCATTTATTCCTATTCCAAGGCAAGGATTAAAGAATCCCTTAATCCAAATCAAGGAACTATCCATACGTTGTTGAATCGAAATAAGGAATCTCAATCTTTGATAATTTTGTCATCATCCAATTGTTTTCGAATAGGCCCATTCAACGATGTAAAATCTCCCAATGTGATAAAAGAATCAATTAAAAAGAACCCCCTAATTCCAATTAGGAATTCGTTGGGCCCGTTAGGAACAGGTTTTCCAATTTATAATTTTGATTTATTTTCCCATTTAATAACCCATAATCAGATCTTGGTAACTAACTATTTGCAACTTGACAATTTCAAACAGATTTTTCAAATACTTAAATATTATTTACTGGATGAAAATGGTCAAATTTATAATCCCTATTCATGCAGTAACATCATTTTGAATCCATTCCATTTGAATTGGTATTTTCTCCATTACAATTATTGTGAAGAGACATCTCCAATCGTTAGTCTTGGGCAGTTTCTTTGTGAAAATGTATGTATAGCCAAAAAAGGACCGCATTTAAAATCGGGTCAAGTTCTAATTGTTCAAGTTGACTCTGTGGTAATACGATCAGCTAAGCCTTATTTGGCTACTCCAGGAGCAACTGTTCATGGACATTATGGGGAAATCCTTTACGAAGGCGATACATTAGTTACATTTATATATGAAAAATCAAGATCTG